TGCTATATGGTATCTGTAGTATTTATCCTTATGAGATACCGTAGAAAATGTACAAAATCAAATGATTTTAGAAATTTAGAAAGAAGGGGGATATAATAAAATTCTTGATTAGATCTTCTCATAGGAACGATTTATTGAATTTGATTGCTGGATCCACAAAAAAAAAAGAGAATGGTCTTATTCAAAACGCCTCGTTATTTTTAACCAATTATGTGCTTCAATATAATTCCCTGGAGTAAGCGCTATAGCTTGTTTCCAATACTCAGCAGCTTGATCGAACCAAGCCTCCGCAATTTCCGAATCGCCTTGTATAATGGCCTGTTCTCCCCGGTCGGAATAGGTTAGTAAATTCCCTCCCTTAGAACCGTACTTGAGAGTTTCCTACCTCATACGGCTCAGCAATCGATTCTTTTTGCGTCCCATCTTCTCTTAATCTATCCTATGCTAACTATTCTATTTTTTCTTGGGTTAACCAGAAGATGTTTATTGCATAAGTTTCCAAATCTAATTTGGATCAATGATTAGTTTTCTCTTTTCTCCCACCTTCAGAAGAATGAAGCATAGATATCCCCCGATATCGTTATAATTTTCTGAAAGGTAACTATCTCGGTTTCGTATTTCATATATGGTATATGAGATTTCTATTTATATAGAATATTTATAGAATATTTGAAAAAGACTTTCCTCCGTTAAGAAAAAAGAACTTACTATCTTTGGGATCTGATGCTACACCGCTGCTCAATACTTTAGTAGATCGACTCTATTACATAAGTTGATTTCTCACTTTTCATATCATGACATAAGTAAGCAGTTCTGAACTGTATTTAACAAATAATAGCTTACTAATGGATCTTTACGGTGCTTTCTCTATCAATTCGACTCTTTATCCATAGAGTATAGTATATAGGCCATACCTATTTCTTCCGATTTTTTTGGTTCTCGCGAAGTCTTTTTCCTTGCTACAGCTGATAAAAATCGTTACTTTGGACGATTCCTATGTAGAAAGCCTATCTTTTTTCTAGTATTTACTAGACGATTAAATCTTTTTTTCTTTCTATAGTGAAGATAGTCGCACGTAATGACAGATCACGGCCATATTATTAAAAGCTTGTGGTAAAAATGGATTTCGTTCTAGTGCCCGGAAATAATATTCCAAAGCTTTTGTATGCTCTCCGTTGCTTGTGTGTATAAGACCTATGTTATAGAGTATATAACTTCGATCATAGGGATCAATTTCTGGTCGCGTAGCTTCATAATAATTCTGTAAAGCTTCTGCATAATTTCCTTCGGATTGAGCCGACATCCGTTACGGTCGTTCATTCTAGTAAAAGAATCTCCGTTCCAGAACCGTACGTGAGATTTTCATCTCATACGGCTCCTCCCTTCTGTGCATAGTACTAAGAGGAATAATTCATGTAATCAAAATTTCACTATTCTCATTATGAACTGACAGGAGCTGGTATTTTTACAAGAAATTTCTAGCCAGCCTTCCCACAAGAGGTTTTTTATTAACACCAATCATATTAGTGCTAGATAAAAATGGTAACTCCAAAGATTCCTTTGTACTCAACGCTTACGATTTCCAGGAATTAGTCACTTCAACGGTCTTTGATGGTTATACGGGTACCAAAAGTACGAATGAGATGGATCTTTGTTTTCCTAACCATTCTTTTTAGTCCCGATACCAATAAGGAAAAGGGTTCTTTATAACAAAGTTTTTGTGTTGTTGATTCCTAGGTGTAGTGCTTTTTCCCCGATGCCACCTATTGGTACTAAATGAAGTAGTATTGACCTACAATACAGAACCTATAGATGTAACCTTTCGCTCAATACTAAAATCTATAATTGAAGCATCTAAGGCTGCATCAATCGAGGATACACGACAGAAGGAATTGATCTATCTCTAAACTTCACCTTCACCAAGCGTAGGTTTCTTTTACTAATTTGTTTTTTTTTCTATTCCTAACTACGTTCTTTTTCTCGTAAAACTGAGGGGTAAAAAAAACAAGAAAAAATCAAATCGCACCATCTCTGTAATAGGTAAATGCCTTTTTTTCTCCGGAAGTTGTCGGAATTATTCGTAATAAGATATTGGCTACAATCGAAGAGGTCTTATCAATAAAATTTCCATTTATTCGAGATCTAGGCATAATTAGCAATTCATTCTATAATTCTTCTCATCCCCCTTCGGGGAAAACGATCCCACAAAAAAAGGAATTGTACAGTACAAAATAACATAAAAACAGACTAATTGGAAAAAAGGCGGTGTCCCCCTTTTGGACAAAGATGAAATGAAATATTTGAATCAGATTAGATTTCATTCCAGTTTCGTAGTATACCAATGACTATTACTATTTCATCTAAGTTGAATAACCAAGTTTCCTATGGATTTTGATAACTCGAGAAGTTTTGATTTGGTTATGATCCAAAAAAGAATGGAATAATCATTCCATGATAAAATCAAATTCAAATAAACATCCTTTTTGTTTGCATAACGTGTATGTGACACACCATACAATTGAAATAGAAAGATTCATCGGATGATTCATGAATTCCATGGGTTAGCTGATGAAAGAAGTTGTTGTTGATAAATATGAGATTGGAAAAGAAATTTCTTATTATAGAACCATCGGGCGGTTATACATGTACTACAATTAAGATGAAGGACTCGCTATTCATTCGGGTTTTGGTCAAGAATAACATTCTGTAGGAGAGATGGCCGAGTGGTTCAAGGCGTAGCATTGGAACTGCTATGTAGACTTTTGTTTACCGAGGGTTCGAATCCCTCTCTCTCCGTTTCTTTTCATTCATCAACGTTACCGACTACAATGTATCAAATCAAATAAAAATTGATATCATTATTCTAACGGTAAGACCCTTATTTACATTTACTTATTTAATAGAGATTCTCTAGCCCTAATCCATCCCTGTGATAGGTAAAATACAAATAGAAATATCGTATTGATATTGAAAAAAAGAAAAAGAATCCTATTGCCGATCCTTTTTTGATACGTGAATGAGACAGGGCACAGGGTACTCTATTTACTTCAGCGAAAGGAGTCAAGATTGATATGAACCTTGCTTTTTTATTTTCGTTAGAATCAAGTCTGACGGGAATAATATTCTACGACCAACAACTCATTTATTTTCAGACCGATCCATTTACTATCTATTATTTGATTTACAAATCCTTTATATTGTAAGGAGTCAATAGTCAAATGGTTTGGCAATTCCCCGTGGGGGGATGAAACAAGATAATTTTTAATCAGAGCTTTCGATCTTTCTTTATCCTTCGTAGTAATAATATCTCGGGGTTTGCAACGATAACTTGGTATATCCACTATACGACCATTAACTAAAATGTGTCTATGGTTAACTAATTGTCTGGCTCCAGGAATGGTCGAAGCCATACCTAATCGAAAAAGGATGTTATCCAAACGCATCTCGAGTAGTTGTAGTAAAACCTGGCCTGTTGACCCTTTGGCTTTTCCAGCAATATGCACATATTTAAGTAATTGTTGCTCTGTCAGACCATAATGAAAACGCAATTTCTGTTTCTCTTCTAAACGAATACGATATTGTGATCTTTTTCCAGAGCGCAATTGGGTTTGAAGATCACTTCTGGATCTGGGTCTTTTACTAGTTAGTCCCGGTAAAGCCCCCAGCCGGCGTATTTTTTTGAAACGAGGTCCTCGGTAACGAGACATATAAAGGCTCCTTTTTGATTCACTTTTCTTTGACAAAAAGATATAAATTCAGACTGAACTAAAGGATTAGCAAAGCAAAACGAAATTTACTAAAGTCCTACAAAACAGAATCAAATAAATCTTATCAATATTCGGATTTTTTGTATATATAGGAAATTTAGGAAATTCAAGCGAAGGTTACGTTTTCCAATTTTTTCTGTAGAGATCTAATTGTTCTAGTCAACTTTTTTATTCATAGCTATAGCTGCAAGTTACCATGACATAATAGATTGGTGACCCGACATTTAGAGAAAGCGAGAGTAGAGATTTTCAATCATGGAAATAAAAAAATCGATAAAGAAAAAGAGCCGGCTATCGGAATCGAACCGATGACCATCGCATTACAAATGCGATGCTCTAACCTCTGAGCTAAGCGGGCGGATATAAGAGCAATAGTGTATAGGAATACAGGAAACTATCGGATCTTAGTTATTACCTAGTGATTATTCTTATTATTTCATTTATTGATTATTTCAATTTCTTCTATTTCTTAGTTATTAGTTATATATTTTCTATTCTATTTAGAAAAATTCTATTTCTAAAATAGAAAAGAAAACTATTTAGATCTAGATAAATTAGATATCTAAATAGAAATTCAATTCCATATTCATATAATCCATATTCATATTATTCATATAATATTCATATATATATATATATATATATGAAAATGAAAATAAAATATCAATATATCAATCAAATTAGAATTTAGAATTCGAAATGAAAAAAAAAGGATGAATATCGACCGTTACACTATACCAAAGATTACTGTAAAAATGAAGGAGGAGGAAAGGCATATATATATATGTGGGATATATCTATCCGTATTGAATTGCGGATACATCAATGATAGAATCATTTCGTATTGAAACAAATAGGGTTCATCCAATAGAGATGAAATGATAGAATAGAGGGTGGGCAAAAAAAGAAAATAGCAGCATACACTTTTTCGATATAGAAATATAGAAATCATTACCTAATGAATTCAATAGTGCCAAGATAAATGAAAGAGGTGGATGGAATTACAACTGGATTCTTGTCTCAAAGGAAAGGGGGATATGGCGAAATTGGTAGACGCTACGGACTTGATTGGATTGAGCCTTGGTATGGAAACCTGCTAAGTGGTAACTTCCAAATTCAGAGAAACCCTGGAACTAAAAAAGGGCAATCCTGAGCCAAATCTTTTTTTTTGAGAGAAAAAATGATGGAAAATGAGAATAAAAAGGGATAGGTGCAGAGACTCAATGGAAGCTGTTCTAACGAATGAAATTGACTACGTTACGTTAGTAGCTAAAAACCTTCTATCGAAATGACAGAAAGGATAACCTTATATGCGCCTAATACGTACGTATACATACTTACATAGCAAACGATTAATCACAACCCAAATCTTATATTGAATTCTATTCTGTATCTCTATATATGAAAATAGAAATATTCTATATAGAATATAGATTCTAGAAATATATATATATTCTATTATCTTAAGAATTATCTTAAGAATTAGATTAAGAATCTATCTATTTCTTCATTCTAATTATTCTAGAATCTAATAATAGAATACTATTTCTATATTCTTTCTTTCTTATTTATATTACTCTTAATATGAGTAATAGTATGAGAGTAATAGTATGAGATAAGGACCTATAGAAACCCTCTATTAATTAGAATCATAGAGATCAAAAAATCTATGAAAAATTGAAGAGTTATTGTGAATCAATTCCAATTGAAGCTGAAAAAAGAATCGAATTCGAATATTCAGTGATAAAATGATTCATTCCAGAGTTTGATAGATCTTTTGAAGATTAATCGGACGAGAATAAAGAGAGAGTCCCATTTTACATGTCAATACCGACAACAATGAAATTTATAGTAATAGGAAAATCCGTCGAATTTTTAAATCGTGAGGGTTCAAGTCCCTCTATCCCCAATAAAAAGCCCATTTTACTTCCTCGCTCTTTATTTATCCTCATCCTCTTTCTTTTTTTTTTTTTCATCAGTGGCTCAGTTTAAACAAAATGAAATATCTTTATCATTTCATTCACTCTGTTCTTTCACAAATGGATCCAAATAGAAATACTCGTATCTTCTTCCAATCCAATCTCATTTGTTTTGTATAGTACGATATGAACATATATGTTCAAGGAATCTCCGTTATTGAATCATTCATAGTCCATATATTTTTCCTTACATTTACAAAAAAAGTCTTCTTTTGGAAGATCTAAGAAATTCAGGGGTTAGGTCCAATTTGTTAAGATTTTATTTTTTAGTTTTTTTTTCATTGACATAGATATAAGTACTCTGCTAGGATGATGCACGGGAAATGGTCGGGATAGCTCAGTTGGTAGAGCAGAGGACTGAAAATCCTCGTGTCACCAGTTCAAATCTGGTTCCTGACACGTGAATAATGTATCGGATAGATATTCATACCTCATACAAATGAAATTAATTCATTGAGACGGATCGGGATAGATATTCTTTACTTTCTTTTTCATTTGTATTTTTTTCCTCTCTGTTCATACTTTTCTTATTCCAAAAGTATGTGAAATTTTCGTATATATCTCAAATCTAATAGCTAAAAAAGATTAGCTAAAAGGATTCAATAAAAGAGTGGAAGGATAGGAATAGAAAGGATGTATTTCAGACACAGTACAAAGAAACTCCGATTCTTATCATTTTGCATTTTTTCATTTCGTCTCTTCTGTCTTTTCTTTCAAATTTCATATTTTTTTTGTCACTCTTGCTCAAGTTACTTTCTGGGGTCCCCACTAAGTGATGCGCGCGGTACAAAGTTCATGGTGCAGAATTCTTTTGAGTCATCCTATTTTTTCTGCTCATACGAAATGTATATTATATGATATCTTCCCAATTGGGGAATAGCAATGAGAGCCTCTTTTTCTTTTTTTATTTTAGCCCCTCCCTCCACAATACGAATGAAAGTCCAGTTACTCTGTTTCATCTAAAAGGGGAATGCCAAGATGCTCATTGATTGAAATTGAAATGAAATCTGGAATCGTGTCGTATAAGTAAAAAAGTGGTTTTTTATCAATCAATGAGCATCTTGAATTTCATAGAAATTGGGCGTAATATAATCTTTACGTAAGGGCCAGCCTATCCAACTTTCAGGCATCAAGATACGTTTAAGGCGAGGATGATTCTCATAAGAAATTCCCAACATATCATAAGATTCCCGTTCCTGAAAATCAGCACTTCTCCAAATCCAGAAAACTGACGGGGTTTGAGGATTACTCCTGGGAGCAAATACTTTTATGCATACCTCTTCTGGTTTATCTATACCATACTGTATTTTCGTAAGGTGATACACACTAGCTAAAAATCCGCCTGGTGCTACATCATAGGCACACTGGGAGCGTAAATAATTGTAACCATATACATATGAAATGACAGCAATGGAATCCCAATCCTCGGTTTTTCTTTGTAAAGTCTCTATTCCTCGGCAATCAAAGCCTAAAGATCTATGAATTAGCTCATGCTTATAAAGTAAAGACTTATCTTACTTCTCTTTTTTCTATTTCATATTGATCTTCTATCTTAGAAATAGAAAGTGAAAGTAAAGAATCTCTTATCTTATAGTAAATGAAGAAATGAAAGAAATTCAATAATTAAGAATTACAAATTGAATTTTCAATTCAATGAAAAAAAATCCCTAAACCCACTCAACTCTTATCTTAGAATTTAGAATATAAGAATATAGAAGAAGGAACATTGATGTATTTAGGAATAATGAATTATC